GAAAGGACCCGAAGCGCGCCAAAGAGCAAGCGTAGGGTCCGAAGGAGAGCAGCAAGCGAACTCTTCGAGCCTACGCGCGCTAGCAAGAAAAGAATCGGCGCGCTCCGGCTTTCTATCTCAAGCCTACGCTTGCCCGAGAGCAAGCCTACGGTCCTTCCTCCCCTCCGCTTGCTCTTTGGCGCGCTCCGGCTTTCAGCACCTACGCTTGCTGGCTCTCAAGCCGGAGCAGCAAGCAATGCGGACTCTATACGCGCGCACTAGCGCGCTCCGGCTTTCGAGCCTCCGCTTGCTCTCTTGCTCGCTCCGGGTCGTTCCGGACCTCCGCTTGCTCTCTTGCTCGCGTAGGGTCGTTCCGGACCTCCGCTTGCTCTCTTGCTCGCGTAGGGTCGTTCCTCCCCAGCAAGCTCCGGGTCCGAAGGACGAAGCGCGCCAAAGAGCAAGCGTAGGGTCCGAAGGACGAAGCGCGCCAAAGAGCAAGCGTAGGCGCTGGAAGCGAAGCGCGCCAAAGAGCAAGCGTAGGGTCCGAAGGACGAAGCGCGCCAAAGAGCAAGCTCCGGTCCGAAAGGACCCGAAGCGCGCCAAAGAGCAAGCGGAGGCTCGAAAGAGCGCGCTAGTGCGCGCTCCGTTTTCTCGCTGGCTCTCAAGCCTCCGCGCGCTAGTGCGCGCGTATAGAGTCCGCTTCGTTCGCGTCTGCGCTCTTATAAACGCCGCGCGCTCAGGAAGGGTCTTTTTCACTTCAGAAGTGCGCTCATACTACCTTTTCTCGAGAGCGTCTGCGCTTTCTCCGTTTTCTCGCTTGCTTGTAGTTTTCGAGCATACTTTTCTTATTTTGCTCTCTTGCTCGCTCCGGGTCGTTCTTCCCCAGCAAGCTCCGGTCCGAAAGGACCCGAAGCGCGCCAAAGAGCAAGCGTAGGCTCTAATAGAATAGAAAGCCGTAGCAGCAAGCAATGCGGACTCTATACGCGCGCACTAGCGCGCTCTTTCGAGCCTCCGCTTGCTCTCTTGCTCGCGTAGGGTCGTTCCTCCCCTCCGCTTGCTCTCTTGCTCGCGTAGGGTCGTTCCTCCCCAGCAAGCTCCGGTCCGAAAGGACCCGAAGCGCGCCAAAGAGCAAGCTCCGGTCCGAAAGGACCCGAAGCGCGCCAAAGAGCAAGCGGAGGCTCGAAAGAGCGCGCTAGTGCGCGCTCCGTTTTCTCGCTGGCTCTCAAGCCTCCGCGCGCTAGTGCGCGCTCCGTTTTCTCGTTCGCTAGCGCGCTCTCCGTTTTCTCGCTTGCTGGCTCGAAAACGTAAATCTCGCTAGCTAGCGCGCTTGTAGTTTTCGAGCTTAGTGTGAAACGCTCCGAAAAGGAGCAGAGAAGGTGATCCTATCCCCATCAACCTAATAATAATGAAGGGCTTTGATGCCAGCAAGCATCCTTGTAGTTGTTGGGGAGTAGGGTTCCTAACCTTATTTTTAGTATTTTTCTAATAGAATAATAAGGTAAGGCTATGAAGCCCTTCCTTCAACTGCTTTTGGCTTGCCCCTTGTATAGGTTGGAGCAAGCGGAGGCGAGAAAGAGCAAGCGGAGGCTACGGCTCGAATAGAAAGCCGGAGCGAGCAAGCGGAGGTCCGGAACGACCCGGAGCGCGCTAGCAACAAAAGACGAGGCGCGCGTAGGCTTGAGAGCCAGCAAGCTCCGGTCCGAAAGGACCCGAAGCGCGCCAAAGAGCAAGCGGAGGGTCCGAAGGAGAGCGCGCTAGTGCGCGCGTAGTTTTCTCGCTTCGGGTCCTTTCGGACCTCCGCTTGCTGGCTCTCATAGAAAGCCTACGCGAGCAAGCTACGGCGAGAAAAGAAAGCCGGAGCGAGCCAGCGAGAAAACGGAGAAAGCGCGCTAGCGCGCGTAGGCGTGAGAGCCAGCAAGCGGAGGCTGCTCAATAGAAAGCCTACGCAGCAAGCAATGCGGACTCTATACGCGCGCACTAGCGCGCTCTTTCGAGCCTCCGCTTGCTCTTTGGCGCGCTTCGGGTCCTTTCTCCCCAGCAAGCGGAGGCTCGAAAGCCGGAGCGCGCTAGTGCGCGCGTAGTTTTCTCGCTGGCTCTCAAGCCTACGCGCGCGTCTGCGCTCTTATAAACACCGCGCGCTCAGGAAGGGTCTTTTGAACTTCAGAAGTGCGCTCATACTACCTTTTCTCGAGAGCGTCTGCGCTTTCTCCGTTTTCTCGCTTGCTAGAATAGAAAGCCGGAGCAGCAAGCAAGCGGAGGTCCGGAACGACCCGTAGCGCGCTAGCAACAAAAGACGAGGCGCGCGTAGGCTTTCTCGCCTCCGCTTGCTCTTTCTCGCCTACGCTTGCTTTCTCGTTCGCTAGCTAGCTTTCCGTTTTCTCGCTCTACGTTTTCTCGTTCGCTAGCTAGCTTGTAGTTTTCGAGCTTACCAACAACTTAGAGAAAGGGGAAAGGGTTTTTTCAGCTTGCTGCTCGCTTTCTCGCTTCCGAGAGGCGAAGGGAGCCTGACTTACGGTTTCCAAGCCTGGCGCGAAGCGAAGGGATTGGATTTCACCTATGATCAGATCAGTGGGCAACCATAGTTTCATTTTTTCGTGGTGTTGTTGACGTTGTTGAAAGCGAATTTTGAAGTAGGCCTCGCTTTTCGGAGCTGCTCCCAGCTCACACTAGGGTGGAAGAGGTGCCGTGAAGATCTAGGAGTGTGAGCAGTACGAGCTGAAAGGCTCCCATACTGTTTGGAGGGCAGGGGGCATAGATGCCAAACAAACCTGACCCCTATCTATCGTCGTAGAAGCTGTTCCTAGGAAAGATTATGGTTCTCGGGTATCCAATCAATTAATGCCCCAAACCGGGGAAGCTTAAGCGGAAATGAAAGAGTAGGGTGAGGGGGGAAGCTCGAAAACGGAAAGCGCGCTAGCGCGCGTAGTAGGCTTTCGAGCCCCCGCTTGCTCTCTTGCGCGCTCCGGCTTTCGAGCCTCCGCTTGCTGGAAGGCTTCGCTCGCTCTAACGCTCGTTTAGTAGACAGCGAGTGGAGTGCATAAGCCCCTTTAGAGAGAGGGGGGAGTACTACACGAGCTCGTAAGTCAAGTACAGAACGAGCTCGAAAACTACAAGCGCGCTAGCGAGAAAGCAAGCGGAGGCTCGAAAGCCGGAGCGCGCTAGTGCGCGCGTAGTTTTCTCGCTAGCTAGCGAACGAGAAAAGGTAGTATGAGCGCAGACGCTCTCGAGAAAACGGAGAGCGCAGACGCTCTCGAGAAAAGGTAGAGCGCAGACGCGCGCGTAGGCTTGAGAGCCAGCAAGCGTAGGCGCTGGAAGCGAAGCGCGCCAAAGAGCAAGCTCCGGGGAGGAAGGACCGTAGGCTTGCTCTCGGGCAAGCGTAGGCTTGAGATAGAAAGCCTACGCGCGCCGATTCTTTTCTTGCTAGCGCGCTCCGGGTCCTTCCGGACCTTCGCTTGCTGCTCTCCTTCGGACCCTACGCTTGCTCTTTGGTGCGCTTCGGGTCCTTTCGGACCTCCGCTTGCTGCTCCGGCTTTCGATTCTCGCCGTAGCTTGCTTGCTCGCTCCGGCTTTCGAGCCTACGCTTGCTCGTCTTGCTTCTGGCGAAGCTTAACGCACTAGATAATAGGCATTATGGTAGGAATACTACAACTTAGGCCGACCACTACATAGGAGCGATAGCGAAGCCAAGCCGTATAAAGGCGAGCAGCCCTTATAGCAGCAATAGCAAACGGCCTACTTATAGCCCTTTTTTAGGCACCTGAGCGTCTTGCAGTGTTAACGCGCTGCTGGCGGTTTAGGTGTGACTAGACGCGCGGTAGGAGGCAGAAATGTATTCCTGCTCTTTCGTCGACTGTTATGTAACCCCTCACATGTTGGTAGTCTTCCAAGATGCCTGACGATAACAAGGATATCCTAAAGGGCTTGTTCTATTTCTGGAGCCTTAGCACCAATACTTTCATCCGGAGCTGCGTACTACCCGGTGCTTGCAGGTCTGACTGGTGCCCTCTCTCCTACAGCTGCTTCAATCAATGTGTTGTCTGACTACGAGTCTTCTTAGCCCGCAGCTGACTACAACTTTTAAGACCGAAGAGGAAATGACTACAACAACTGTAAACATTCCCTCCCCGCTCTGACTTTGATCGACTTGCCCACACAGCGTCTTTTTTGAGAGAAGAGGTCAAGGGGCTAAGTGACTCTCGAAAGTCGTCTTTTGTATCGCGTCAAGAGAAATGACATAGAGTTTCTCATTGCTTGAAGAGTTTCATTGTCGAATTGATCTCGGAATTGGATCCCAAGCAAGCGTAGGCTTTCGATAGAAAGCCAGAGCGCGCTAGCAACAAAACAAGAATCCGACGCGAACGAAGCGGACTCTATACGCGCGCACTAGCGCGCGGAGGCTTGAGAGCCGTAGCTTGCTGCGTAGGCTTGAGATTCTCGCCGTAGCTTGCTACGGCTAGAAAGCCGGAGCGAGCAAGAGAGCAAGCGGAGGCTAGAAAGCCGGAGCGAGCAAGAGAGCAAGCGGAGGCTAGAAAGCCGGAGCGAGCAAGCAAGCGTAGGGGAGCGAGAAAACGTAGAGCGCGCTAGCGAACGAGAAAACTACGCGCGCACTAGCGCGCGGAGGCTTGAGAGCCAGCGAGAAAACGGAGCGCGCACTAGCGCGCGGAGGCTTTCGAGCCTCCGCTTGCTGGGGAGAAAGGACCCGAAGCGCGCCAAAGAGCAAGCGGAGGCTCGAAAGAGCGCGCTAGTGCGCGCGTATAGAGTCCGCATTGCTTGCTGCTCCGGCTTTCTATTAGAGCCGGAGCTTGCTAGAATAGAAAGCCTACGCAGCAAGCGAGAAAAGGTAGAGCGCAGACGCTCTCGAGAAAAGGTAGTATGAGCGCAGACGCTATCGAGAAAACGTAGAGCGCGCTCTCCTTCGGACCCTCCGCTTGCTCTTTGGCGCGCTTCGGGTCCTTTCGGACCTCCGCTTGCTGCTCCGGCTTTCTATTAGAGCCTCCGCTTGCTCTCGTGCGCGCTCCGGGTCCTTTCTCCCCTCCGCTTGCTGCTCCGGCTTGAGATTCTCGCCTACGCTTGCTTTCTCGTTCGCTAGCTAGCTTTCCGTTTTCTCGCTAGCGCGCTTTCCGTTTTCTCGCTTTCTTCAATCGGCAAAGAAGAGATGGATCGGAAGTCAGATAGGGCTTGTTGAGATAGGGAAGGGACTCCAGCGGTAAGAAAGAGTCACTCAGTGAATCGGTGGATCACACACTTGTTGGAGACAGGGGCAGGTCAGACTATTTATAAAGTATACAAGTGTTGAAAGAGTGAAGTCTGGGGGCAAGGGGAAAGGTGAGGAATGGGATCTCCACGCCCTACTAAAGAAGTTCGCAAGCAAGGGACATGCCGAAGACCCACCTTTCCAACTAAGTCCAACGCGAGGACCCTTGTTTTGACGATGCGTTCCGTCGTCAACAAGCGATGGCTGACAAGGCCCTTTTCCCTAAATATCTTGGGAAGCGAAGAGGAAGCTCGAAAACGGAAAGCGCGCTAGCTAGCGAGAAAACGGAAATACAAGCGCGCTAGCGAGAAAGCAAGCTCCGGCTCGAAAGCCGTAGCAGCAATAGAGCGAGAAAACGGAGAAAGCAAGCGAACTCTATCGAGCCTACGCGCGCGGATTCTTGTTTTGTTGCTAGCGCGCTCTTTCGAGCCTCCGCTTGCTCTTTTGGCGCGCTTCGGGTCCTTTCGGACCTCCGCTTGCTGCTCCGGCTTTCGAGCCAGCAAGCGGAGGCTCGAAAGCCGGAGCGCGCTAGTGCGCGCTCCGTTTTCTCGCTTGCTCTCTGGCTCGCTTCGGGTCCTTTCTCCCCAGCAAGCGGAGGCTCGAAAGCCTCCGCGCGCTAGTGCGCGCTCCGTTTTCTCGCAGGCTCTCAAGCCGGAGCGCTTTTGTCGCTAGTGCGCTCTTATAAACGCCGCGCGCTCAGGAAGGGTCTTTTGAACTTCAGAAGTGCGCTCATACTACCTTTTCTCGCTTGCTTGTAGTTTTCGAGCATACTTTTCTTATTTTGCTCTCTTGCTCGCGTAGGGTCCTTTCCCCCCTCCGCTTGCCATATAGCAAGCCTACGGTCTCCCCGTAGCTTGCTCTTTCTCGCCGCTTTCTTGCTCGCTCCGGTCTAGCCTACGCTTGCTCCTTCGGTAAGATTCTCCCGAAGGTAGGCATTTACCCAAGGCACTGATATTCTGAGTCTCTCAAAACTACGTGTTTTAGGGAGTTGAACGTCTTATTCTTATGAGTGGCCCATGTGAATAGTTGCCAGGAGCTCGGATTCCGGAAAGTTGAATTCAATATTGCAAGTGCAAGTCGACGTTCCTGATATCAAAGTGCAGTTCAATCGTCGAAAGTGATATCTCTTTTAGTCCGGTCTTCTTTTCTCTTTTGAGTCAGGTTCTTAAGACAGGACAGGAAATCGGGTTTTCTGAATATCTCTCTTCCGACTTATTAAGTTAAGTAAAGGTTGTTGGTTCGAGATCGAAACTGGACCTTATAGAGACTAGACTGATAGGTTTAGTAGGTGCGCCTGTCTTTGAGAAGAGCTCTTCCTAAGTAGGAAATTTCTTATGGAAAGCTCGCGGTTGCACCTTGTCTAGGAGGTGAGGCTTTCCTACCATGAGGGATGGCTGCGTTCCTTGAAAAAAACCAAGTAAAGTCAGCCATAGTGGACAGGAGAAGCTCGAAAACGGAAAGCGCGCTAGCGAGAAAACGGAAAGCGCGCTAGCGAACGAAGCGGACTCTATACGAGCGCGCTAGCGAACGAGAAAACGTAGTATGAGCGCAGACGCTCTCGAGAAAAGGGAGAGCGCAGACGCGAACGAAGCGGACTCTATACGCGCGCACTAGCGCGCGGAGGCTTTCGAGCCAGCGAGAAAACGGAGCGCGCACTAGCGCGCTCTTTCGAGCCTCCGCTTGCTCTTTGGCGCGCTTCGGGTCCTTTCGGACCGGAGCTTGCTCTTTGGCGCGCTTCGGGTCCTTTCGGACCGGAGCTTGCTGGGGAGGAACGACCCTACGCGAGCAAGAGAGCAAGCGGAGGTCCGGAACGACCCTACGCGAGCAAGAGAGCAAGCGGAGGCTCGAAAGAGCGCGCTAGTGCGCGCTCCGTTTTCTCGCTTGCTGCTCCGGCTTGAGAGCCAGCAAGCGTAGGTGCTGAAAGCCGGAGCGCGCCAAAGAGCAAGCTCCGGGGAGAAAGGACCCTACGCGAGCAAGAGGGCAAGCTACGGCTTGAGATAGAAAGCCTCCGCGCGCGGATTCTTTTCTTGCTAGCGCGCGTAGGCTCGAAGAGTTCGCTTGCTGCTACGGCTTGAGAGCCAGCAAGCGTAGGCGCTGGAAGCGAAGCGCGCCAAAAGAGCAAGCGGAGGCTCGAAAGAGCGCGCTAGTGCGCGCTCCGTTTTCTCGCTTGCTGCTCCGGCTTTCTATTCTCCCCGTAGCTTGCCATATAGCAAGCCTACGGTCGTTCCGGACCTCCGCTTGCTGCTCCGGCTTTCTATTCGAGCAGCCTCCGCTTGCTTGCTCGCTCCGGCTTTCGAGCCTCCGCTTGCTCGCTCCGGCTTTCTATTCGAGCAGCTTCCGCTTGCTCTTTCTCGCCTCCGCTTGCCATATAGCAAGCCTACGGTCTCCCCTCCGCTTGCTCTCTTGCTCGCTCCGTTCTAGCCTCCGCTTGCTGGGGAAGAACGAAGGCACTTCTTTCGGCGAAACCTTTCTCCGTCGTTACGGAGTTCTTCTGCTATAATCTCCGAAATCGAAGGTCAGCTGACTGAGGAGTTAGTATTGATTCATGCAAAGATGCTCCTCTGAAGCTGGAGTAAGGGATTGTCCACCTCGCCGCCCCGAAGAGCAGTGGCTTTGTTCTTTTGCACGCCTACAGAGAGAGACTCCAAAAGTACTGACGCTCAATCGAAAGAAAGAGCAATCTACTATATGCTTAACTCATGCCTCAGGAATCCCTGGACACAGGGGGTACGAGCTCTAATCTTTTACTGGAGGAAAAGCCGGGGAAAAGCATAGAGCGTGCGGGCTCAGCTCTCGCCCTCCTCCCACCCGCGAAGCTGAGGCGGGAGAAAAAGCGCAACTCCCCGGTGTCATAGGTTACCTTTCCTTCTTCCTCCCCTGTGACGCTCCCAAACCGATCGCTATCTTTTTCTTTCTTCTTGTCTTGAATTGTTATAGAACGGCTAACTATCAGGTAGAGTTGGTAGGATGAAGTGGGATGAAGCTTTAGTGGATATAGCAAGTGTGCCGGGGATGCGGCTCGGGCGTAGTAGGTCTGGACGCCTAGCATGAAACAGCCTTCTCTGGTAGCGGCACTATACCTTAGTATAGTATCTTTCTAGCTTCCAGTATATATAAAAAACGTACAACGCAGAGGCAAGCTCGAAAACGGAAAGCTAGCTAGCGAGAAAACTACAAGCGCGCTAGCTTGTAGTTTTCGAGCAGCCTCCGCTTGCTCTCTTGCTCGCTCTCCTTTCGGACCCTCCGCTTGCTGGCTCGCTCCGGCTTTCGAGACGTAGCTTGCCAGAGCAAGCGTACGCTTTCTATTCGAGCAAGCAAGCGGAGGCTCGAAAGCCGGAGCAGCAAGCGGAGGCTCTAATAGAAAGCCGTAGCAGCAAGCAATGCGGACTCTATACGCGCGCACTAGCGCGCTCCGGCTTTCGAGCCTCCGCTTGCTCTCTTGCTCGCGTAGGGTCGTTCCTCCCCTCCGCTTGCTCTCTTGCTCGCGTAGGGTCGTTCCTCCCCAGCAAGCTCCGGTCCGAAAGGACCCGAAGCGCGCCAAAGAGCAAGCTCCGGTCCGAAAGGACCCGAAGCGCGCCAAAGAGCAAGCGGAGGCTCGAAAGAGCGCGCTAGTGCGCGCTCCGTTTTCTCGCTGGCTCTCAAGCCTCCGCGCGCTAGTGCGCGCGTATAGAGTCCGCTTCGTTCGCGTCTGCGCTTTCTCCGTTTTCTCGTTCGGTAGCAAGCAAGTTCAGGTCCGGGGAGGAACGACCGACCCTACGCGCGCCAGAGAGCAAGCGAAGGTCCGGAACGACCGTAGGCTTGCTATATGGCAAGCGGAGGGGAGGAACGACCCGGAGCGCGCTAGCGCGCTCCGGCTTTCAAGCCTCCGCTTGCCCTCTTGCTCGCTCCGGGTCGTTCCTCCCCTCCGCTTGCTGGCTCTCACGCCTACGCGCGCTAGCGCGCTCTACGTTTTCTCGCTCCCCGTAGCTTGCCAGAGAGCAAGCCTACGCTTCCAGCGCCTCCGCTTGCTTGCTCGCTCCGGTCTCCCCTACGCTTGCTTCCCTCGCGTAAAGGGCGACTTTGGCATCGGCTCTCTCTCGTTAGGTAATTACCGAGGCGAAAGCAGCTCTCTCGGAAGGTTGTTTCCCCGCCATCTTAGTGGGACTAGTCTAATAAACTTTCACTTGAACTGCCAAGACTCGGATTTTTTTTTGTTGTGGTAACGCCCTTCTAGAATTACGTTTAACGTCCCTTTATGACTTTCCCGATCGGCGCCTCGGGTCGGTAGCCGGGCTCCGGGACATTACTACCACGGCTACTATCGACCCGAGCCCAAAGAAGGAAAAGAACGGACTAAAGCAAGGAGTTCATTGGCCATACATAGTGAAGGGGGATGGGGGTCAACCTCTTTCATGACCCATGGCCCCAGTGTGTCACTTGGTTAGCATTTCTAGAACAAATGTTGTAGGGTTGTTGGTTTTTCGATAGGGAAAGAGGGGAGTTGGCTGTAGTTGAGACACACACGTTTTTCGGATGGACGATATGGATTTATTCGAGATGGTTAACCACTTTTTTAACCGTGAGAGGGAGCAAGCGGAGGCTGCGAGAATAGAATAGAAAGCCGGAGCAGCAAGCGAGAAAAGGTAGTATTCGCGCAGACGCTCTCGAGAAAAGGTAGAGCGCAGACGCTCTCGAGAAAACGTAGTATGAGCGCAGACGCGAACGAGAAAACTACGCGCGCACTAGCGCGCGGAGGCTTGAGAGCCAGCGAGAAAACGGAGCGCGCACTAGCGCGCTCTTTCGAGCCTCCGCTTGCTCTTTGGCGCGCTTCGTCCTTCGGACCCTACGCTTGCTCTTTGGCGCGCTTCGCTTCCAGCGCCTACGCTTGCTGGGGAGGAACGACCCTACGCGAGCAAGAGAGCAAGCGGAGGTCCGGAACGACCCTACGCGAGCAAGAGAGCAAGCTCCGGTCCGGAACGACCCTACGCGAGCAAGAGAGCAAGCTCCGGTCCGGAACGACCCTACGCGAGCAAGAGAGCAAGCGGAGGCTCGAAAGAGCGCGCTAGTGCGCGCGTATAGAGTCCGCATTGCTTGCTGCTCCGGCTTGAGAGCCAGCAAGCGAACTCTATCGAGCCTACGCGCGCGGATTCTTGTTTTGTTGCTAGCGCGCTCCGGCTTTCTATCGAAAGCCTACGCTTGCTTTCTCGTTCGCTAGCTAGCTTGTATAGAGTCCGCTTTGCTAGCGCGCTTGTAGTTTTCGAGCTTGATTAGTCTGCCGCTTTCTTTCATAACAGAGCCGGGAATAACGGCTGGCATAGAAGTCTCTCGCACGCAAGGAGATGCATTTCTGGTACTGGTAGTACTGGACAAGCTCTCAGGGAATAATCTCTTTCTTATTTCTTTCTGCCTTTCTTTCCCATGACGACTACGAAAAGGCAAATTAAAAATTTCACTTCGAATTTCGGACCTCAACATCCTGCTGCTCATGGTGTTTCACGATCAGTATTGGAAATGAACGGAGAAGTGGTGGAACGTGCGGAACCACATATTGGATTACTCCAGTGCGGCACGAAGCCGCTGACGCCGAGTCGGCTCCTATGCCGCTAGCTATGCCCTGCTTGGTCCCCCGGCACGGTGGAGGTTCCGTAGCGCGTCATGAGCATCGGGCTAAGGGGAGGTTTAGCAACTCAAGCGAACCGCCCTACCTTACTACAACATAGGGACAGAAGGGAGAAGGTTGTGAAGGTGGCCTCGTTATCCACACCTCCGGTCGGATGAATGGAGGACCGACCCGGGTTTTCATGAGCGTTGGCGGGTCCTGGAGTGCCTGTCAAGGGCGCTAGCGCATACCCCGGGGTGATCATCACCACCTGCACCTCACATCTCGGCACAGTGGAACGTGTAACCCGCCTGCTGTCCCATTCAACTACATTTTTTCCTGGTTTCCATAGCCTAAGAGAACGCAGCAGCGAGGGACAATCCGCCCATACAGCCAGCGGGGAGGATGGCACTACTGGCAAAGACCGTCTGGCGAAAACGCCGCAGGCGCGAAGCGTGGTAGGCCTGCGCCGGGGGATCATAGCATAGGGAGGACAGGGAGCCCGGACGGTGGAAGAGCCAGGGGAGGCCGGGTCATTTGACGGAAATGGAAGGCTTTTCCCCTATTAGAGAAGGCCCTATGGAGTCAAGGGAAATGCATGAATTTTTGGAAAAAGAGGGAGCTCGAAAACGGAAAGCGCGCTAGCTAGCGAGATTGACGTTTGAGAGCCAGCAAGCGAAGGCGCTGGAAGCGGGGAGACCCTACACGCGCTAGCAAAGGTAGAAAACAAGAATCCGCGCGCGGAGGCTTTCAGCACCTACGCTTGCTTGCTCGCTCTGGCTTTCTCGCCTCTGCTTGCTGGGGATAAAGGACCCTACGCGAGCCAGAGAGCAAGCTACGGCTTTCAAGCCTCCGCGCGCCTCGTCTTTTGTCGCTAGCGCGCGTAGGCTCGATAGAGTTCGCTTGCTCCCCGGAGCTTGCTTGCTCTTTCTCGCCGCTTTCTTGCTCGCTCCGGTCTAGCCTCCGCTTGCTTTCTTGCTCGCGTAGGTCTAGCCGTAGCAAGCGGAGGCGAGAAAGCCGGAGCAGCAAGTTCAGGTCCGGTCCGGAACGACCGACCCTACGCGCGCCAGAGAGCAAGCGAAGGTCCGAAAGGACCCGAAGCGCGCCAAAGAGCAAGCTCCGGGTCCGAAGGAGAGCGCGCGTCTGCGCTCTACCTTTTCTCGTTCGCTAGCGCGCTCATACTACGTTTTCTCGCTTGCTGGTTTAAAGCAAATTCAATGAATAGATAGAGTCAACGGTACGACAGACAGCGCAGCCTACACGCGAATTAGCTTCCGAGGTCGAGCAGTCTCAATTTCACTACAGGATTTTCGAATGAATGCTAGGCTGGGCCACCTCGAATGGCGTGAGCCGCATGCGGGGAGACCCGCACGTACGGTTTTTAGGGGGATCTGGTCGAAAGACCGGCCGGCGCCCACCCGACTAGAGGGACTGAGAAATTAATAGAGTACAAAACTTATCTTCAAGCTTTACCTTATTCTGATCGTTTAGAGGGCGATCGCGGAGTCACTGAATGAAGTCCTCCGTTTCTTTCGGAGGTGCTGACCCCCAGCGAGGCAGAGATGACTAAGTGACATATGGAATATGGCGACGACAACAGCATGTCGTAGAAGGAGATAACAGGTGGAGCCAACGACCCACTAAGACTAACGTATCTACAACTACATCCCCGAGCGGCAGTCAAACGGAGGCGTGAATGCAAGATGCCAGCGGAATGATCGGCCGGACAGAGGCTAGGGCTGCTTCCTTCCCACCGCGTCCTTCCTTGTGTGTCGGAGATATAAAGCGAGTGCACCGGAAAAGAAGGGGAACTGGGTCGATCTATTCTATGGCGAAGCATCCGAAGCATAACTGCACACTCACACGATCTTTGCCGAGAGATAGGAGCATTCGGTGGAACCGGTGAACTACACTTGCTTCTGGATAGATGTGTGGGACAGAGGGCTCGTGGTACCTGCTGCCCACCCTTCCTCCTCTGCTTTGAGAACCGTGTGAACGGAGAGTGGGCAGAAGGGAAGGAGGTCCTCATACGGAGTCGCACACAACCTTGAGCAGTGCGGGAGACTGGGGAATGGTTCGAGTAAACTCCCCTGGGCCGGAAAAATAAGAGACGAAGCTCGAAAACTACAAGCGAGAAAACGGAAATACAAGCGCGCTAGCGAGAAAGCAAGCTACGGCTTTCGATAGAAAGCCGGAGCGCGCTAGCAACAAAACAAGAATCCGCGCGCGTAGGCTCGATAGAGTTCGCTTGCTGGCTCTCACGCCTACGCGCGCTAGCAAGAAAACTACAAGTACGCTAGCGCGCTCCGCTTCCAGCCCCTCCGCTTGCTTTCGAGCCTACTTTATTCTTTTTTTGCTCTCTTGCTCGCTCTCCTTCGGACCCTCCGCTTGCTCTCTGGCGCGCTCCGGGTCGGTCGTTCCGGACCGGACCTGAACTTGCTGGCTCGCTCTCCTTCGGACCCTCCGCTTGCTCTTTGGCGCGCTTCGGGTCCTTTCGGACCTCCGCTTGCTCGCTCCGGCTTTCGAGCTTACGCCTCCGCTTGCTCTTTCTCGCCGCTTGCTGGGCTTTGATTTGATTGGTATTGATTTTTTCTTAGTGATTGGAGCAAGCGAGAAAACGTAGAGCGCGCTAGCGAACGAGAAAACTACGCGCGCACTAGCGCGCGGAGGCTTTCGAGCCTCCGCTTGCTGCTCCGGCTTTCTCGCCTACGCTTGCTACGGCTAGACCGGAGCGAGCAAGAAAGCGGCGAGAAAGAGCAAGCGGAGGGGAGAACCGACCGTAGGCTTGCTATATGGCAAGCGGAGGGGAGAACCGACCGTAGGCTTGCTATATGGCAAGCGGAGGGGAGAAAGGACCCTACGCGAGCAAGCAAGCTACGGCTGCTCGATAGAAAGCCGGAGCAGCAAGTGGAGGGGAGGTCCGGAACGACCGACCCTACGCGCGCCAGAGAGCAAGCGAAGGTCCGAAAGGACCCGAAGCGCGCCAAAGAGCAAGCGGAGGGTCCGAAGGAGAGCGAGCCAGAGAGCAAGCGTAGGCTCGAAAACTACAAGCTAGCGCGCTTGTAGTTTTCTCGCTTGTATAGAGTCCGCTTTGCTAGCGCGCTTGTAGTTTTCGAGCCTGGGTATGTTATAGAAAGGGAAGGCAGAGGTAGTACTTCGAATGGCGAAGAGAGGCGGCTCGGCAGGGAAGGAATGGGCAATCGTCAAGGATGACTTCTTTGTTGGCGAAACGAAGGGCGCGTTAGCGCCAGTGATTCTCTGAGCCGGTCTGGATTTCCAACGCTTCGGGAAACTGGTCGAGATAGATGACAGCACCTTTTTCCTCTCTTCCTTACCGGGAGGGCAATCTTCTCTTATGGCCTTCACCTCCCGCCCGGCCCGGAAATAGAACCCAGCTCGAAAACGGAAAGCGCGCTAGCTAGCGAGATTTACGTTTTCGAGCCAGCAAGCGGAGGGTCCGAAGGAGAGCGAGCAAGAGAGCAAGCAGAGGCGAGAATCGAAAGCCGGAGCAGCAAGCGAACTCTATCGAGCCTACGCGAGCAAGAGAGCAAGCTCCGGCTCTAATAGAAAGCCGTAGCAGCAAGCTCCGGGGAGAAAGGACCCGAAGCGCGCCAAAGAGCAAGCGTAGGGTCCGAAGGAGAGCAGCAAGCGAACTCTTCGAGCCTACGCGCGCTAGCAAGAAAAGAATCCGCGCGCTCCGGCTTTCAGCACCTACGCTTGCCCTCTTGCTCGCTCCGGGTCCTTCCGGACCTCCGCTTGCTGGCTCTCAAGCCTACGCGCGCGTCTGCGCTCTCCCTTTTCTCGAGAGCGTCTGCGCTCTACCTTTTCTCGAGAGCGTCTGCGCTCATACTACGTTTTCTCGAGAGCGTCTGCGCCCAGCAAGCTCCGGTCCGAAAGGACCCGAAGCGCGCCAAAGAGCAAGCTCCGGGTCCGAAGGAGAGCGCGCTAGTGCGCGCTCCGTTTTCTCGCTCGGTAGCAAGCAAGCTCCGGGGAGCAAGCGACCCTACGCGCGCTAGCAACAAAACAAGACGACGCGCGCTCTCCTTCGGACCCTCTGCTTGCTCTCTTGCTCGCTCCGGCTTTCTCGCCTACGCTTGCTGGGTAGACCCTACGCGCGCGTCTTGTTGTTTTGTTGCTAGCGCGCTCCGGCTTTCAAGCCTACGCTTGCTGGCTCTCACGCCTACGCGCGCGTCTGCGCTCTACGTTTTCTCGCTCCCCGGAGCTTGCTTGCTCTTTCTCGCCTCCGCCTCCGCTTGCTTTCTTGCTCGCTACGGTCGGACCTCCGCTTGCTCCATTCATTTCTGCAAGCAGGGGGGATCCAGAGCGTTGCCCCCTGCTATAGCATAACCTAAAAAAGCTAGTTGCAAAGTACCAAAGTGGTTGCGGGAACGATACGCTTTGGTTACCGGCGAACGCTTCCAAAGGCGACCCGCTTTCAATACTAGTTGTTACCTTACGCTGCCATTTTTCCAATATCATTGAATAGCATGGCCTGGGGCTAAGGTAACTCAAGTGGGAGAGCCGTGTTATGGGTGACCTTATTGCACGGTTCAGAGAGCACTTGTGTATGTGATGCAAGTGAACGTGTACGAAAAAGCTGTCGTAAAGTTTCGTTGTTCGTTCCGTCGTCGACCCTATCTATGTTTCTACGATGGCCCAAGAACACGCTCATTCTTCAGCCGTAGAGAAACTTTTGAATTGCGAGGTACCATTACGAGCTCAATATATACGAGTGTTATTCCGTGAAATAACTCGAATTTCAAATCATTCACTTGCTTTAACTACTCATGCTATGGATGTGGGAGCATCAACTCCGTTCCTGTGGGCTTTTGAGGAGCGGGAGAAATTGTTGGAATTCTATGAAAGAGTCTCGGGAGCCAGGATGCATGCCAGTTTCATACGACCAGGTGGAGTGGCACAAGATCTGCCTCTTGGCTTATGTCGAGATATTGATTCCTCCACACAACAATTTGCTTCTCGTATCGACGAATTAGAAGAGATGTCAACCGGCAACCGTATCTGGAAACAACGATTAGTGGATATTGGTACTGTCACTGCACAGCAAGCAAAGGATTGGGGATTCAGTGGTGTAATGTTAAGAGGTCGTGCGACATGAAGACATTGATAGCAATATGGGGGAAGTTCCCATCAGGCAACAACGGTTCTGCCTGACCCTACTTAAGCATGCATATTATGTCAGTGAAGACTTGGTGTGAAGCCTTGGAGCTTACGTTAGAAGAGCAAAAGGCCCGGGGCTAGGGTGAGCTGAGGGGGGACAGCGTAAGTCAGCGAATGTGTGTAAGCCCAGTCAAAGATGACTGTTCTAGGAGGGGCGGGCCACCCAGCTCGAAAACGGAAAGCGCGCTAGCTAGCGAGAAAACGGAAATACAAGCGCGCTAGCGAGAAAGCAAGCGGAGGCTCTAATAGAAAGCCGGAGCAGCAAGCAATGCGGACTCTATACGCGCGCACTAGCGCGCTCTCCTTCGGACCCTCCGCTTGCTCTTTGGCGCGCTTCGGGTCCTTTCGGACCTCCGCTTGCTGGCTCTCAAGCCTCCGCGCGCTAGTGCGCGCGTAGTTTTCTCGTTCGCTAGCGCGCTCTCCGTTTTCTCGCTAGCTAGCGAACGAGAAAGCAAGCGGAGGCTCGAAAGCCGTAGCAGCAAGCGGAGGTCCGGAAGGACCCTACGCGCGCTAGCAACAAAAGACGACCAAGCGGAGGCTTGAAAGCCGGAGCTTGCCCTCTTGCTCGCTCCGGGTCCTTCCTCCCCAGCAAGCGTAGGCTTTCGCTCGAAAGCCGTAGCAGCAAGCAATGCGGACTCTATACGCGCGCACTAGCGCGCTCCGGCTTTCGAGCCTCCGCTTGCTGGCTCTCAAGCCTACGCGCGCGTCTGCGCTCTTATAAACGCCGCGCGCTCAGGAAGGGTCTTTTGAACTTCTGAAGTGCGCGAATACTACCTTTTCTCGCTTGCTGCTCCGGCTTTCTATTCTAGCAAGCTCCGGCTCTAATAGAAAGCCTACGCAGCAAGCAATGCGGACTCTATACGCGCGCACTAGCGCGCTCTTTCGAGCCTCCGCTTGCTCTTTGGCGCGCTTCGGGTCCTTTCGGACCGGAGCTTGCTGGCTCTCAAGCCGGAGCGCGCTAGTGCGCGCGTAGTTTTCTCGTTCGCTAGCGCGCTCTACGTTTTCTCGCTCCCCTCCGCTTGCTTTCTCGCCTCCGCTTGCTTTCTTGCTCGCTCCGGCTTTCGAGCCTACGCTTGCTCTTTCGAGCCGCTTTCTTGCTCGCTCCGGTCTAGCCTCCGCTTGCTTGGTCCTACGGACCGTGAACAGATTTGCCTCTGGCCTCTGGGCATGTCGGAACCGCATGAGTTCACCGGGGTGGAGCACGGTCCGCCAAAATCGGCATAGGTTAGGTGCTATTGATGGAACATGGTAAGCCTATCTTTCTCCATATGGAAGTGCCGCGGGCACATAGAGATGTGGGTAGAGGAAGCCTCAAAAAGCGAAGGCCGAGCTGTAGGTCACGTGACCTGCACCGAGTTGGTGGCTGACTGGGCTTTTTCCGTGATCAAGGCAGATCAGCTCGCCTTCTTCTTATCCAAAAGTCGGTCGAATCGGGCGGCCCCCTGCCCCCTATCCCTTATGTTTAGGAGCGGGATCCGCCCAAGAACGACCAGTCTTGTGGTGGTACGGAA